TGAATTATAAGATATCTTTATAACAATATAAGGATAAGGTTAAAATATTAATATAAAACAATAAATAACAGATACAAATATTAAATAGAGGTACCCATTTTATGATAACTCTCAACAGCTTCCCCTCAATTTTTGTGCCTTTAGTGGGCTTAGTATTTCCGGCAATTGCAATGGCTTCTTTATCTCTTTATGTTCAAAAAAACAAGATTTTTTAGATACGATAAGGACAAATCTTATCTTTTTTTTTTTTTTCAAGACTTACTTGGATCATAACACGGATATCTATTTAGTAGAATATGGTCTAACATGTGTCGTCCTTCGGGCATAAGCTCTTATGTATGTGTAAATATGATATATGGTTAAATGAATTATAACTATTTTCACGGGATCGGGGAGAATTTCTGAAATGTAAAGTCAATATATCTATATGTATTAGGAAATCATATGAATATGAAAAGGATGTTATTATTTTAGTTGGGATCTAAGAAATTCGATGAATTACCCCTAAAGGTTCACATCATAATAGTGCTGGTTGATGAGAGTTACTTCGGAAACAAAAAAAAAATAAAATTTATTTTTGTTATTCTCCCAATTCCAATAAAATGCAACTAGGTCTAGTTATAGTATGAGTTGGCGATCAGAACGTATATGGATAGAACTTATAGCGGGGTCTCGAAAAACAAGTAATTTCTGCTGGGCCTTTATTCTTTTTTTAGGTTCATTAGGGTTTTTATTGGTTGGAACGTCCAGTTATTTTGGTAGGAATTTTATATCTTTATTTCCTTCTCAGCAAATAATTTTTTTTCCACAAGGGATCGTGATGTCTTTCTATGGGATCGCAGGTCTTTTTATTAGCTCCTATTTGTGGTGTACAATTTCGTGGAATGTAGGTAGTGGTTATGATCGATTCGATATAAAAGAGGGCATAGTGTGTATTTTTCGTTGGGGATTCCCTGGAAAAAATCGTCGCATATTCCTCCGATTCCTTATGAAAGACATTCAGTCCATCAGAATAGAAATTAAAGAGGGTATTTATGCTCGGCGTGTCCTTTATATGGAAATCAAAGGCCAGGGGGCCATTCCCTTGACTCGTACTGATGAGAATTTGACTCCACGAGAGATTGAGCAAAAAGCTGCTGAATTGGCCTATTTCTTGCGTGTACCAATTGAAGTATTTTGAAAAAAGGAACTGAAGAATGAATACTTTGCAAGAGAGAAAAAACTCAAGAATCCTCCTTTTTTTCTATAGCATAACTTAGAACGCTTATTCGAGCCAAAGAAAACGTATACGAAACAATTCTAAAATCTAAAACAAAATTGTTTGTGTCCACAATTTTTTTTTTTTTTTCGAAATATTTTTTATTTTGATAGAACGGGAGTTCTTTCGTCTCAAAATCCGACTACTATTAATTTGAAGTGGGCTCTTTTTTATTCTATTTCTGTATTCTTTCTAAATTCAAGGACTAACCACTGTAAAATAAAAACCCGGAAATAGATTCATGGGCTCGATGACTTGTAAGAGAACTTATGCTTGATAGAAATATTAGTATCGTATATAGTCGACGAATGAGGTGCGTTCATTAAAAAAAAAAATCACAGACGAAAAAATGGAAAAAAAGAAAGTATTCATTTTCCTTCTATATCTTGCATCTATAGTATTTTTGCCTTGGTGGATCTCTCTCTCATTTAATAAAAGTCTGGAATCTTTGGTTACTAATTGGTGGAATACTAGGCAATCCGAAATTTTTTTGAATGATATTCAAGAAAAGAGTATTCTAAAAAAATTCATAGACTTAGAGGAACTCCTACGTTTGGACGAAATGATAAAGGAATACCCGGAAACACATTTACAAAGTCCTCGCATCGAAATCTACAAAGAAACGATCGAATTGATCAAGATGCACAACAAGGATCGCATCCATACAATTTTACACTTCTCGACAAATATAATATGTTTCGTTATTCTAAGTGGTTATTCTATTCTAGGTAATGAAGAACTTGTTATTCTTAACTCTTGGGTTCAAGAATTCCTATATAACTTAAGCGACACAATAAAAGCTTTTTCTATTCTTTTATTAACTGATTTATGTATAGGATTCCATTCGCCCCACGGTTGGGAATTAATGATTGGCTCTGTCTACAAAGATTTTGGATTTGCTCATAATGATCAAATTATATCCGGTCTTGTTTCTACCTTTCCAGTCATTTTAGATACAATTTTTAAATATTTGATCTTTCGTTATTTAAATCGTGTATCTCCTTCACTTGTAGTGATTTATCATTCAATGAATGACTGAAAAATGATCAAACGATCAAATTATATTATTTGTTACTTTGTACATAAGCAAAACATTTTAAATTGTACTTATTCTTTCTACCCATACAAGGGATTCCTCCAATATTCCAGTAAAATTATTTAAGTAAATAGCAAAATTATAGATAGGGAACTATACTAGTGACCTACCTAATTTTATTGTAGAAATTTTCGGGATCAATGATT